ATATCTTCCGCTTTATATGATTATCAATCAAATAAAAAGTTATTTTATGTCGCAATCCTTACATCCCCTACCACAGGTGGGGTGACGGCTAGTTTTGGTATGTTGGGAGATATCATTATTGCCGAACCCAACGCTTACATTGCATTTGCGGGTAAAAGAGTAATTGAACAAACATTGAATAAGACAGTACCTGAGGATTCACAAGTGGCTGAATATTTATTCCATAAGGGCTTATTCGATCCAATCGTACCACGTAATCCTTTAAAGGGCGTTCTGAGTGAATTATTTCGGCTACATGCTTTCTTTCCTTTGAATCAAACTTAGATTAAGTAGAGCCGTAGAGTAGAGTCTTAATTTAATAATTTATTTAATATTAATAAAACGGAATAAATTTTTTGAAATGAAAATTATTAAATTATAAGACAAGAACAAGAAAATAACTAATATTATGAATAATAAAAAGGTGGATTATCATACATATATTTCGTGTAGAAACATGTAGAAAGGTGAATAAGTCCGTTTATTTACATATTTTTTATTTACACATTTATTGAATTTTTGAATAAATATTTATTCAAAAAATACTTATATTAAAACATATACTTATATATTCCTTATTTAAGTATATACTCACTTAGGTATACTTAGTATAATATAAGTATAATATAATATTTATATAAATATAATTATTATATATGAATTATAAGATATCTTTATAACAATATAAGGTTAAAATAAAAATATTAATATAAAACAATAAATAAAAATAACAGGTACAAATATTAAATCGAGGTACCCATTCAATGATAACTCTCAACAACTTTCCCTCCATTTTTGTGCCTTTAGTAGGCTTAGTATTTCCGGCAATTGCAATGGTTTCTTTATCTCTTCATGTTCAAAAAAACAAGATTTTTTAGATACTATAGGGACAAATCTTATCCATTTTTTTTTTGAAACTGATTTGGATCATAACACCCATATCTATTTAGTAGAATATGGTATAACATGTTGCTTCTTTCGAGCATAAGCTCTTATGTATGTGTAAACATGATATATGGGTAAATTCATTTTTCAAATGGATCGGCATCGGGAAGAATTTCGGAAACGTAAAGTCAATATATCTATATCTATATATATGTGGATAGCTATAGGAAATCGTATGAAAGAGATGTTATTATTTTAGTTTGGATCTAAGCAATTCGATGAATTATTCTTAAAGGTTCACATCATAGTAGTGCTGGTTGATGAAAGTTACTTCGGAAACAAAAAAAGTAAAATCCAATTTCTTTTTGTTATTTTTCCAATTCCAATAAAATGCAACTAGGTCTAGTGAGAATATGAGTTGGCGATCAGAACGTATATGGATAGAACTTATAGCGGGATCTCGAAAAATAAGTAATTTCGGCTGGGCCCTTATTCTTTTTTTAGGTTCATTAGGGTTTGTATTGGTTGGAACCTCCAGTTATTTTGGTAGGAATTTGATATCTTTATTTCCTTCTCAGCAAATCCATTTTTTTCCACAAGGGATCGTGATGTCTTTCTATGGGATCGCGGGTCTTTTTATTAGTTCCTACTTGTGGTGCACAATTTCGTGGAATGTAGGTAGTGGTTATGATCGATTCGATATAAAAGAGGGCATAGTGTGTATTTTTCGTTGGGGATTCCCTGGAAAAAACCGTCGCATATTCCTCCGATTCCTTATGAAAGACATTCAGTCCATCAGAATAGAAAATAAAGAGGGTCTTTTTGCTCGTCGGGTCCTTTATATGGAAATCAGAGGCCAGGGGGCCATTCCCTTGACGCGTACTGATGAGAATTTGACTCCACGAGAAATTGAGCAAAAAGCTGCTGAATTGGCCTATTTCTTGCGCGTACCAATTGAAGTATTTTGAAAAAAAAAACGGAAGAATTAATACTTTGCAAGAGGGAAAAAACTAAAGAATCCTCTTTTTTTTCTATACCATAAGTTAACGGAAGTTTCTTCCGAACGCTTATTCGAGCCAAAGTAAACGTATACGAAACACCCCTAAAACGAAAATTTTTGTGTCCATAATTTTTTTTTCGAAATATTTGATATTTTTTTTAATAGAACAGGAGTTCTTTCGTCTCGAAATCCGACTAATATTAATTTGAAGTGGGCTCTTTCTTATTCTATTTCTGTATTCTTTCTAGATTCAAGGACTAACCGCTATACTGCATCACAAATAAAAACTCTGAAATAGATTAATGGGCTAGATGACTTGAAATATAACTTATGCTTGATAGAAATATTAGTATCATATAGAGTCGACGCATGGGGTGAGTTCATTAAAACTTCAAAAATTCACAGACGAAAAAATGGCAAAAAAGAAAGTATTCATTTCCCTTCTATATCTTGCATCTATAGTATTTTTGCCTTGGTGGATCTCTCTCTCATTTAAAAAAAGTCTGGAATCTTGGATTACTAATTGGTGGAATATTAGGCAATCCGAAATTTTTTTGAATGATATTCAAGAAAAGAGTATTCTAAAAAAATTCATAGACTTAGAGGAACTCCTTCGTTTGGAGGAAATGATAAAGGAATACCCGGAAACGCATTTACAAAAGCTTCGCGTTGAAATCTACAAAGAAACGATCCAATTGATCAAGATGCACAATGAGGATCGTATCCATACAATTTTACACTTCTCGACAAATATAATCTGTTTCGTTATTCTAAGTGGTTATTCTATTTTAGGTAATGAAGAACTTGTTATTCTTAACTCTTGGGTTCAAGAATTCCTATATAACTTAAGCGACACAATAAAAGCTTTTTCTATTCTTTTATTAACTGATTTATGTATAGGATTCCATTCGCCCCACGGTTGGGAATTAATGATTGGCTCTGTCTACAAAGATTTTGGATTTGCTCATAATGATCAAATTATATCCGGTCTTGTTTCTACTTTTCCAGTCATTTTAGATACAATTTTTAAATATTGGATCTTTCGTTATTTAAATCGTGTATCTCCTTCACTTGTAGTGATTTATCATTCAATGAACGACTGAAAAATGATCGACCGACCTAATTAGAATATTTGGTACTTTGTACATAAGCAAAACATTCAAAATTGTACTTACTACCCAGCCAAGCGATTTCTCCAATATTTCAGAAAAATGATTTCATTAAATAGCAAAATTATAGATAGGGAACTCTACTAGCGACCTACCTAATTTTATTGTAGAAAATTTCGGGATCAATGATTGGACCATGCAAACTAAAAAAACCTTTTCGTCGATAAAGAAAGAGATTACTCGATCCATTTCCGTATCGCTCATGATAATGATATATATAATAACTCAGGCACCCATTTCAAATGCCTATCCCATTTTTGCACAGCAGGGTTATGAAAATCCACGAGAAGCAACTGGCCGTATTGTATGTGCCAATTGCCATTTAGCTAATAAACCCGTGGATATCGAGGTTCCACAAGCGGTACTTCCGGATACTGTATTTGAAGCAGTTGTTCGAATTCCCTATGATCTGCAAGTGAAACAAGTTCTTGCTAATGGTAAAAAAGGAGCTTTGAATGTAGGGGCTGTTCTTATTTTACCCGAGGGGTTTGAACTAGCCCCCCCCGATCGTATTTCGCCTGAGATTAAAGAAAAGATAGGAAATCTGGCTTTTCAAAGTTACCGCCCTACTAAAAAAAATATTCTTGTGATAGGTCCTGTTCCTGGTCAGAAATATAGTGAAATCACCTTTCCTATTCTTTCCCCGGACCCCGCTACTAAGAAAGATGTTCACTTCTTAAAATATCCCATATATGTAGGCGGGAACAGAGGAAGGGGTCAGATTTATCCCGACGGGAGCAAGAGTAACAATAATGTTTATAATGCTACAGCAGCAGGTATAGTAAGCAAAATCATACGAAAAGAGAAAGGGGGGTACGAAATAACCATAGTGGAGGCATCGGATGGGCGTCAAGTGGTTGATATTATCCCTCCAGGGCCGGAACTTCTTGTTTCCGAGGGCGAATCCATCAAACTTGATCAACCATTAACGAGTAATCCTAATGTGGGTGGGTTTGGTCAGGGGGATGCGGAAGTAGTACTTCAAGATCCATTACGTGTCCAAGGCCTTTTGCTCTTCTTGGCATCTGTTATTTTGGCACAAATCTTTTTAGTTCTTAAAAAGAAACAGTTTGAGAAGGTTCAATTGTCCGAAATGAATTTCTAGATCCGCGGATTTTTCAACATCAAGCTCTAAAAAGAAACAAACTCTTGTTGGCAATTATATTATGTAATAATTATATTATGTAATTGTGTATGATCAAAAAAATTTTGTTTGTTTCTTTTTTTTTTCTACCGGATTTCGGGAATTACTTATACCGGTCATGATATGTATATTGTGAAGAAGACTATTTTATTTTACTTATCTCTTCTTTGTTTTTTCAATCCAAATCGAAGTGATATAGAATGAATCAGTAGTTTTCTATTCGAATAGAATCAAAACAAAAGATAAATAAGCGTAAAATAGAAACCAAAGTATAAATGAAAGGAACAAAGGGTTTTATTTTAGGGGGGGGGTTGTTCGTCTCCTAGTCCTTGACACAAGAAAAGGGATTTTCCCCAACCCCTTCTTGTGTCGAATTAATAATGATTCTTGATCCTGTTCGTCAAAAACGACTATTCGTAGTTTCCATTTTTTTCTCGGTTTATCATAACCTTTTTTCGATTTATCATGTTAAGTAGTGGACAAACAAAAATATAGGTAAATTTATTGAACAAATACAAATAGAACTTCTTCAAGTTCAATGAACTTCTAAAATAGAAAAAAGGAAATTTTTATTAGATTAAATAGAGTAAGGTTCTATTTTATTAGTATAGAAAGGGTTTGCATGATACCTAATCGATATAAATCTATATATAGAACTATAGAATTGTGAGTCATACTAAAAGGGGAAATTGAGTGATTACTTCTTTGTTTTAATTTTGAAAGTATTCACAGATACCTTCGAGTAAAAGATTTTCTGAATCAA